GAAAGGATATGAACAAGGATACATAACATAAAAAAAAGAAAAGATAAGACGATATTCGCCCTCCCCCTACATATTTAATTTCTTCTCCTATACAAAAACCAGCAAGACCTACTCCATTGGTAATTCCATCAATGACACTTTTATCAAAAAAATGCGTTAATTCGGCTAATCTTCTTATACCCAGAATAAAGACCTTAGTATAGAAAACATCTATATAACCACGATTATATGACCAGCTGTATATCTTTTTTTTTACTTGACCCAAAAAGAACTTTTTTGGATCCCTTTTTACAAGGGAATTTATAAAATTCAAATTTTGAAAAAAAGAATAAGCGGATCCATAGAAGATATATGCTATGAATAGACCAAAAATGGCTAAACTTACAGAAGAGATTGCATTAGTGAGAAATTCATATGAATTTATAGAAGAATTAGAACTTTCCTGGAAAAAGTTTATTGAAGGAGTTAGCCACTTTGATAATATGGCTAATTCCGATATTCCATTATCCCTTGCTCCATTATCAAAATGGATTCCTATGGATCCAATGAACAAAGTAAAAAGCAGTAATATAAGAAGAGGAAATAGCATAGTATTTCCGGTTTCATGAGGATAGACAAAAGTTTTTTTAGCCCCAACAAAGGGAGTACTAAAGGATCCTATCCTATTTCTTGTATTACCAGGAATTTTGGGTATATTTTGTGAAAAAAAAGAGACTCCACTCTTCCTTGTTGATAAAAAAAAATTCCTATTGGCTCCTTTGGGTATGTTTTTTCCCCATAAGGATATTGAATTCAACGAACCTTCTTTAGTACTACTGTATTTTTGAAAATGAACACGCAAATACCCATCAAAAGTAAGTAAATATATCCGAAACATATAAAATGCAGTTAATCCTGCAGTAAAAGAGGCTATTATTCCAAAAAAAGGTGAATACAACCAACTATTACTAAGGATTTCATCTTTGGACCAGAAGCAAGCAAGAGGTGGAATACCACAAAGAGAAAGTGTACCCCATAAAAAAGTAGTTCTTGTAATTGGGACGTATTTTCTTAAACCGCCCATAAGAACCATATTCTGACTTTTATCTGGTGAGTAACCAACAAGAGGTTCCATTGAATGAATAATGGATCCGGATCCCAAGAACAATAAAGCTTTCGAATAAGCATGAGTGATCAAATGGAATAAAGCAGCTTGATAAGAACCTATACCTAGAGCTAACATCATATAACCCAATTGAGACATTGTAGAATAGGCTAAGCTTCTTTTAATATCTCTCTGAGCAAGAGCTAAAGTAGCTCCTAAGAGGAGGGTTATTGTACCTACTAAAGAAATGAAACTCATTATCAAAGGTAGGGATATGAAAAGAGGAAGAAGTCTAGCTAGAAGAAAAATCCCCGCAGCAACCATAGTTGCTGCGTGTATAAGAGCCGAAATGGGGGTGGGTCCTTCCATAGCATCGGGTAACCACACGTGAAGAGGGAATTGTGCAGATTTAGCAACTGCACCAAGAAATAATAAAAAAGCGGACAAAGTAGTAAGTAAGGAATTAATCCCATTATTAGGAATCCAGTTATTAGCTATTTTGAACAAATCCCGAAACTCTAAACTGCCTGTTATCCAAAAAAAACCTAAAATTCCTAATAACAGACCAAAATCCCCTACACGATTAGTTACAAAAGCTTTTTGACAAGCACTCGCTGCAATTGGACGTGTAAACCAAAAGCCTATCAATAAATAGGAACACATTCCCACAAGTTCCCAAAAAAAATAAATTTGTATCAAATTGGAACTAGTAACCAATCCCAACATAGAAGTATTAAAAAAACTTATATAAACAAAAAATCTCAAATATCCTTCATCGTGAGACATATAATCGTCACTATAAATAAGAACCAAGATTCCTACAGTAGTAATTAGTATTAACATAATAGAAGTAAGGGGGTCGATCAAGTATCCAAATTCTAAGGAAAAATCATTATTGATAGTCCAAGACCATAGATATTGATAGATAGAACTCCCATTTATTTGTTGAATAGACAGGTGAACTGAGAATACCATAGCTATACTTAAGAGTAAAACACTAGGAAAAGCCCATATGCGACGAAGATTTTTTGTTGCTGTCGGAATAAGAAAAAGTCCAAACCCCATTGACATAATAACTGGAAGTGGGAGAAGAGGGATTACCCAGGCATATTGATATGTATGTTCCATAAGAAAAGAAATAGCAATTTTTAGTTGAAATTTATAGTTCAATTTTTCTAAAAAAAAAATTTTGTTTCCAATTCACCAAACCTATTCTTATCTCTTTCTGAAGAAATTAAAAAAACAAAATAAGAATAAGAAAAAATACTGGAATTCTGAATTTTTCGAAATTTGTCTCATTGAAATATTATAAAATTCAGAATGAGTTTAGTTGCTTAAATTCAAAAAGTTAATCAAGAAATTTCGTTATCTAGTTATTAACTAAAAAAGATATTAAAAAAAAGGTTGAACCATTTTACTTTTTATTCATTTTTTATTTCTTTCTGTTAAAATGAAATAGTTCTCCTGTTTCGTAACTGATTGATTGAATTCCAAAGAAAACCTATATTTATAGGAAATTCTCGAATATTGCTTACTTCATATAAAATGGAAATTCTAATGACTAGAATTATCTAAGTTTTAGAATGTCTTGTTTAAGAGACTAAGTTTTTTTTTTTTGATTGGAATTCAATTATAGATTACCGTTCTGAACTTAATTAACTATTTGAATTTTATCTTCTTTTTATCTCTCCATAGGTATATTTATATTTTATATATGGAGTATATTTGAAATATAAATTGATTTAAATAGAAAACCTTTGTATATATTCTATATTATTAAAACAAAGTCTAAAATATATATATGAAAAATACGCTAAAAAACTCTTGTATTATCCACATTAGACAAAATAAAGTAAAAAATAATTTTGAATTTCAGTATCTTTCAGTATCTAAGTATAAATACTAAGAAAAAACAGAAAGAAGGATTGATTTGTGACAATAGATGTCTTTCACATACAACTAGAAAAAAGTAATCCCCTTTTTGAATGGCAGTTCCAAAAAAGCGTACTTCGATGTCAAAAAAGCGTATTCGTAAAAATATTTGGAAGAAAAAGACTTATTTTTCCATAGTACAATCTTATTCTTTAGCAAAATCAAGATCATTTTCTAGCGGCAACGAGCATCCAAAACCAAAAGGTTTTTCTGGGCAACAAACAAAGAAATAATAAGGTTTTGGAATAATCTGAATTGACCTATGCAAAAAAAATTCCTCTGTTATTTTTATATATAAAAAAAGTTTTTGGTATATTGTGTCCTTAGTATTCTTTTTCTATCAAAGAACTTTTGATATTGATAATGGAATCCTCATAAAAAAATAAAATATGAGGATTCCATTATCAATATCAAAAGTAGAGTATTCTTGCAATAGGACTTACAACCTCTACCTATCTTATCCAAAATTCAAAAAAAAAATTGGTTTAGGACGGGTAAATCATATTAATAAAAGCGTAAAGGCTTTCATTCTAGAAATTCTTCTAAAATACAAAATTCTTTGTATTTAATGATGAAATTCTAATGTTCCTAAATTCTATGGACTATCCCAATCTCGACGATTCGCGAGAAAATAACTATTATTTCTTTAAGTGAACTATTATTTCAAGTTAGCCGCCATGGTGAAATTGGTAGACACGCTGCTCTTAGGAAGCAGTGCTCAAGCATCTCGGTTCGAGTCCGAGTGGCGGCATTCTCGAAAAAGAATACAATAGATTAGAAAATGGATTCAATTCGTAATTTCCAATTTTGTAATGGGACCTTCTCCTTATGCTATTTGCAACTTTAGAACATATCCTAACTCATATCTCTTTCTCAACCATTTCAATTGTGATTACGATTCATTTGATAACCTTATTAGTTCGTGAACTTAGAGGATTACGTGATTCGTCAGAAAAAGGAATGCTAGCTACTTTTTTCTCTATAACAGGATTCTTAGTTTCTCGTTGGATTTCTTCGGGACATTTTCCATTAAGTAATTTATATGAGTCATTGATATTCCTTTCATGGGCTCTGTATATTCTTCATACTATTCCTAAGATACAGAACTCTAAAAATGATTTAAGCACAATAACTACGCCGAGTACTATTTTAACGCAAGCCTTTGCCACCTCAGGTCTTTTAAATGAAATGCATCAATCTACAATACTAGTACCTGCTCTACAATCTCAATGGTTAATGATGCATGTCAGTATGATGTTACTAAGCTATGCAACTCTTTTGTGCGGATCCTTATTATCCGCCGCCCTTCTAATCATTAGATTTCGAAAGAATTTAGATTTCTTTTCTAAAAAGAAAAAAAATGTTTTACTTAAAACATTTTTCTTTAGTGAGATTGCATATTTCTATGCAAAAAGAAGTGCTTTTGAAAACACCGCTTTTCCTGCATTTCCAAATTATTACAAATATCAATTAACTGAGCGTTTGGATTCTTGGAGTTATCGTGTCATTAGTCTAGGATTTACCCTTTTAACCATAGGTATTCTTTGTGGAGCAGTATGGGCTAATGAGGCGTGGGGATCCTATTGGAATTGGGATCCTAAGGAAACTTGGGCATTTATTACCTGGACCATATTTGCAATTTATTTACATAGCAGAACAAATCCTAATTGGAAGGGTACGAATTCTGCACTTGTAGCTTCAATAGGATTTCTTATAATTTGGATCTGCTATTTTGGTATCAATCTGTTAGGAATAGGTTTACATAGTTATGGTTCATTTACATTAGCATCTAAATGATTAGATAACATAAAACCCTCATTTTTTTTTCCTTTTTTGTTTGATTTGAGAACCCCTTTGAACGTCTTTTCAAAGGGTTCTCAAAAATTCGAGATAGATCTAATTAGACTTTTTTACTTTTTTCTAAATTTTTTGGTTTTTCAACTATGGAATATGGAGTGGACTAGTTAAAAAATCCTATTTAGGATAATAATTGGATAAAAGAGCTTCTACCCTGTCAACGGATAGCGACAGAACAAAATCCGGATAAATACCAATTCCTATTACTGGTAAAAAGATACAGATTAAAAGAAAGAGTTCTCGTGGTCCAGAATCCACAAAATTTTCGTTTGGAACATGAAATAGCTTGTATCCATAGAAAATCTGGCGTAACATAGATAATAAATAAATAGGAGTTAATATCATTCCAATTGCCATTACAAAAGTAATTAGCATTTTAGGCATTAACATAAATTTAGGACTAGTAATTAGTCCAAAAAATACTACCAATTCTGCAACAAAACCGCTCATTCCTGGCAAGGCAAGAGAAGCCATTGAAAAGCTACTAAACATGGTAAAAATTTTCGGCATTGGGATAGATATCCCCCCCAGTTCTTCGAGATAAACAAGACGCATTCTATCACAAGCCGTTCCCGCCAAGAAAAAAAGTGTAGCACCGATAAATCCATGGGATAATATTTGTAAAATAGCTCCATTTAGTCCAATGTTGGTTATGGAACCAATTCCTATAATTATGAAACCCATGTGAGATACGGAGGAGTAGGCTATTCTTTTTTTGAAATTTCGTTGACCAAGAGAAGTTGAAGCTGCATAGATTATTTGCACCGCTCCTATTATTAACAACCAGGGGGAAAATAGATAATGAGCATGAGGTAACAATTCCATATTGATCCGAATCAATCCGTATGCTCCCATCTTTAATAGGATTCCCGCTAAAAGCATACATGTACTGTAATGTGCTTCTCCATGGGTATCCGGTAACCACGTATGTAGAGGTATAATTGGCAATTTGACAGCATAAGCAAGAAGGAAGCCAAAATAAAGTAGTATTTCCAATGTTGCAGGGTATGATTGATTAATCAATCTTTCCAAATCTAATCTTGGTTCGTTGGAACCATATAAGCCCATACCCAGAACTCCGATTAAGAAAAAAATGGAACCACCTGCAGTATACAAAATAAACTTGGTAGCTGAATACAGACGCCTCTTTCCCCCCCACATGGATAAAAGTAAGTAAACAGGAATTAATTCTAACTCCCACATGATAAAAAAAAGTAAAAGGTCTCGTGAAGAAAATAATCCTATTTGACCGCTATACATTGCTAGCATCAGAAAATAGAATAATCGCGAATTTCGGGTAACTGGCCAAGCCGCTAAAGTAGCTAAAGTAGTGATAAATCCTGTCAATAAAATGGATCCTAATGAAAGTCCATCGATTCCTAATCTCCAGTGGAAATCCAAAACATCTATCCATTTAGAATCCTCCTTTAATTGGATTAAGGGATCCTCCAATTGGAAATGATAACAGAATGCATAAGTCATTAGAAGGAATTCTAATAAACAAATAGATATAGTATACCACCTAACGATTTTGTTTCCTTTATGAGGTAAAAAGAAAATTAATGAACCTGCAAATATCGGCAAAACAACAAGTATTGTTAACCAAGGAAAATAACTCATGATAAAGTAATAAGGACAAGATACGTTTTGACCAGAAAAGCCCATGCTCTATTGTTTTGAGCACAGGCTTCTTCGGTAAAGAGGAATCTGACGATTCAAGTGGAGTTTTTTGTAACGTATCAATAAGATAGAGCCATGCTGCGGGTTGTTTCAGGCCCTAAATAAACGCGGACACTTAAAAAATCTGTTGGGCAGGCGGATTCGCATCTCTTACAACCCACACAATCTTCGGTTCTCGGCGCAGAAGCAATTTGCTTGGCTTTACATCCATCCCAAGGTATCATTTCTAATACATCTGTTGGACAAGCTCGTACACATTGAGTGCATCCTATACATGTATCATAAATTTTTACAGAATGTGACATTGGATCTATAAATTTTCCTTTTCAATAAAAGAATTTTCGATCTGGTAAAAATGAAATTAGTACTACATGAAATTAGTACTATATAAGTTAGATGTATTGTAGACACCAGACGAAGCAATGGTTTATCCAAACTTTAACAAAAAATTCTTAATCTGTTTGTGAAAAAGCGTGAAAAGAGCCAAGAGACTTGAATTTAAGTCTTCAACAGTCATAATTATACGAATTCTACATACTAATATACTAATTCGAATTAGCCAATAAATTGGCTATCACCTTTACAATATAAATTATTGCAATATTCAAATTGCAATATCAATGCATTGCAAAAATGCAATATTCAATAAGTAAAAAAGAATACTCTGAAATAACATATTCCAAAAAAGGATATTATTAAATAATAATAAGAAAATAAAATTAGATTTCTATTCATCTTAATGTTCCATATTATTATATATGCGCCTTTGTTCAGAGGATTCTATGTCTAATTATTCAAAAAATTCGATTGATTGATACGAGTAGATTTCCTGTTACGATGGATGGAAGAAAGAATGGATAGTCCAATAGCTGCTTCAGCAGCCGCAAGGGCTATAACAAAAATTGCAAAAATGTCTCCTTTTAATTGGCGACTATCAAATAGATCAGAAAATGTTACGAGATTTAGATTAATTGAATTCAGTATAAGTTCAAGACATATTAGAGCTCTAACCATGTTTCGGCTTGTGATCAATCCATAGATACCAATCGAAAATAAATAGACACTCAAAAAAAGTACATGCTCAAACATGATTAACTAACTCCTTATCAATCTCGATTCATTTCAATATGAGGACAAGAATTGAACCGATTCAATCAATTAGATATAGAACAATTACCCAACAAAAGAGAAAAGAAGGTATTTGTTTTATTGGCAGTAGATGGGTTTTACTAAATCAAAATTGTGATTCTTTAGTTATTTATTTTAGATTTGAAATTTTGAGAATTTTGACTCATTCTAAGTATTTCTTATTGTCGAGCCATAGTAATTGCACCTATTAAAGAAACTAGAAGAATTAGGGAAATGAGTTCAAATGGAAGAAAAAAATCGGTTGCTAAATGAATCCCAATTTGTTGAACGTTATTTATGAGACCCTGTTCTACTATTTGGTTTGATCTTGTAGTCCAAAGAATTCCATACCATGACGTATCTGGGATAGTAGTCATTAGTGAAAAAGGAATAGTTATACAAACGAGTGAAGTAAACCCATCTCCAATAGTCCAATAATTCTTATCTTTAGACCACTCTGAGCCGTTTACAAACATTACAGCAAATATGATCAAGACATTTATGGCTCCCACATAAATAAGAAGTTGTGCGACAGCTACAAAGTAGGAATTCAATAAAAAATAGAATAAGGATATACAAACAAGAACTAATCCCAGCGAAAAGGCAGAATAAATTGGGTTAGTAAGTAAAACTACTCCTAGACCCCCTAGGACAAGAACAAATTCCCCAAATAGCACAAGAATCTCATGTATTGGTCCAGGTAAATCCATTATGGATAAGAATAAATTAATAGTAAAAAATTTTTCATGAACTGACTAAAACTAAAAGATTCAAGGAAGGAAAAAGGGATTAGGATATTTTTTTTGTATATAAATTGTATAGTTAGAAATTACATTACGAAAATCTACTTTCATTTTAAATCGGGAATACTTTGCAATAAGCAGTAGTTATTCATTTTTCTTTATAGTTAGTAAAAAACTATTGGATTTTTCTAAAAAAAAAATCCTAATAATCAGTAATCGTTCTTGAATTCAAAAATTTGTCTTCGTCTATTTTACTTTGAGGCGAATTCCTAATTGTTTGAATTGTGTAATCTTCCATTATGGAAATAGGTAACCGACTCAAAGCAATTTGATTGTAATTCAATTCATGACGATCATAAGTAGAAAGTTCATATTCTTCAGTCATTGATAAACAGCTTGTCGGACAGTATTCAACACAGTTACCACAAAATATACAAACCCCGAAATCAATACTATAATTAAGCAATTGTTTCTTTTTAATATCCTTTTCAAATCTCCAATCCACAAGGGGTAGGTCTATCGGACATACGCGAACACATACTTCACAAGCAATACATTTATCAAATTCAAAGTGTATTCGCCCTCGGAAACGCTCCGATGTAATTGATTTTTCATAAGGGTAGTGAATTGTTATAGGTAAACGATTTGTGTGGGATAAGGTAATTATGAAACTTTGACCAATGTATCTTGCGGCGCGTATTGTTTGTTGACCATAACTAATGAACCCAGTTATCATAGGGAACATATTCTAAATATTTATGAAAAAGGTATGTTTCTTTCTCTTGTTTGAGAGAACTTTTGTGTTGAAGATATTCTTACTGTTATTGTATTATCTTATTTATAGTGAAACTAGTTGGGAAGAAGTCGTTAATAAGAGATTGCCCAGAGAAATGGGTAAAAGAAATTTCCATCCAAGATTTAATAACTGATCCATTCTCATCCTGGGTAAAGTCCATCTTATTGTGATAGAAATGAAGAGAAATAAATAAGCTTTAGTTAATGTAATAAGGATACCCATTATAATTTCCAAAATTCCAACCATTTTATTCATTTGGAAAAATCCAAAAAAGGATATATAGGGAATAGATAAATTCCACCCGCCTAAGTAGAGAACTGTTACAAATAAAGAAGAAACTAATAAATTTAGGTAAGAAGCAAGATAAAATAAACCATATTTAATACCAGAATATTCGGTTTGATAACCTGCTACTAATTCTTCCTCTGCTTCTGGTAAATCAAAGGGCAATCTTTCACATTCTGCCAAAGAGGAAATTAGAAAAACTAGAAAACCTATAGGCTGACGCCAAAGATTCCATCCAAAAAAACCATATTTTGACTGTGCTTCAACTATATCAACTGTACTTGAACTGTTAGATAATCATAGTCGATGATAACATCACAGTTCCCACCGCTATTCCAAAACCGTACATGAAACCTTAGCTTCATACGGCTCCTCTATGATCAGAAAAAGGAAAGGATTCTTTCGTTTCGGTATTATCCCCTGGACGTAGATGGAATTAGGTAAGATAAAATTAATTGGAAAATCCTAAATTAGACCAAAGCAATTCCGTCTGCTAGAATAATAAAAAAGCGCTTCCGAATTGATCTCATCCTTTATATAATAAAATGAGAATTTTTCTTTGTTCAGTAATAACTTAGTATTGGAATAAAACACTCGTTATAGCTATTAATAAATGGAAAGAATTGGACATTAGTTCATGAGGAATTCTGTATGAATATGGATAAACGAAGTAAAGAATAAATAAAAATCCTTTTTTGTATTGCATCCCATATCTTTTGTCCTATTCTTCTTTTCCCCGGAAGGGGTACTTAAAAAGAAAAAAAGGAATAAAGGGTTAATTCGTTCTTGATAGCCATTTTCTTAACAAGTGAATGGGAACATACTCTGGATCGGAATCCGAAGAAAGTACTACTTGATCATTTCCACCAATTTCAAGTCCTTATTATGATTCCTTTTATGAGGAAAAATTTCTAATGATTTTAATTCTCTCATTACTAATCCTTTATGTACTTTAGTGTTCCTAATCCTTCACTAACTTTTGAAGGATTCCCTTATGATTATAAGTTATAGTAATAACTTATAATATTCTAGTAATGGAATTCCCTATTGCGAATCCTTTATTCTTGCCCGCTTCAAGATATGATGACTAATCAAACAATCTCAACCTTGGGGTAAAGAGTTTACACTGCTTATTTTTACTTCAACTTTTTCTTATACGTAGGAAATGAGATTTTTTCTTTTTACTACAAATTAATAAGCTGTTTTGTTTCACTCATATAGCTATCTAGTTTAACTTACCAACCTGAATACAGAATAAGAAAAGGAAGATAAGTATTCAATGCATTTTAGAGGAAAAAGCTCCTATTTTAACGAATCACACGTAGAGATATTGCTAGTACACAAAAAGTTAATGGTATTTCATAACTAATAGATTGAGCAGCCGCTCGTAGACCGCCTGAAAAAGAATATTTATTATTTGAGCTATATCCTGCCATAAGAAGACCAATAGGAGCAACACTTGAAATGGCAATCCATAAAAAAACACCAATACTAAGATCAGCTAAAACAAAACGATATCCTAAAGGGATAACTAAAAAACTTAATAAAATGGATATAACTGCTATAGAGGGTCCAATGCTAAATAAAGGAATATCTCCTCGGGATGGTAGGATATCCTCTTTAAAAAGTAGTTTAGTTCCATCTGCTATAGCTTGAAGCAGTCCCAGGGGGCCAGCATATTCAGGACCAATACGTTGTTGTATCGATGCAGATATTTCTCTTTCTAACCACACAATTACGAGTACTTGTATTGTGATTCCCAGTAGGAGAGTCAAAATGGGTAGAATCCATATCAGTCCATAGACTTCTTTTAATAATTCCGATTTCGAAAAAGAATTGATAGTTTCTACCTCTACCCTATCTATTATCATTTCAACGATCGACTTCCCCCATAATGATATCTATACTACCTAATATCGTCATGATATCAGCCAATTTCATTTTTTTAACTAGCTGAGGAAGAATTTGCAAATTAATAAAACCGGGTGGACGAATTTTCCATCTCCAGGGGAAAAGACTATCATCTCCTACCAGATAAATTCCTAATTCACCTTTTGGAGCTTCTACTCTTACATAAAGCTCTTGCTTTGATAATTCAAAATTGGGCGAAGGTTTTTTACCAAGAAATCGATATTCAAAATCATTCCATTCGGAATTCTTTGCTTTCTTAAAGCGTCGGGCTTCTAAATTTTCATAAGGGCCTCCAGGAATTTTTTCTATAGCCTGTTGAATAATTTTAATGGATTCCCTCATTTCACTGATTCGTACTAAATAGCGAGCTAACGAATCTCCTTCTTTTTGCCATTGGACTTTCCAATCGAATTGATTGTAAGACTCATAAGGATCAATTTTACGAAGATCCCATTGTATTCCAGAAGCTCGTAACATTGGTCCTGATAAGCCCCAATTAACAGCTTCTTCTCCGCTAATAAAACCGACTCCTTCAACTCGTTCTAAAAAAATAGGATTCTGTGTAATAAGTTGTTGATATTCAACAACTCCTCGTAAAAAATAATCACAGAAATCTAAACATTTATCCATCCATCCATAAGGTAGATCAGCAGCTACTCCTCCGATGCGAAAGTAATTATGCATCATTCGCATACCTGTAGCAGCTTCAAATAGATCATATATCAATTCTCTTTCTCTAAAAATGTAGAAAAAGGGGGTCTGTGCGCCGAGATCCGCCATAAAAGGTCCAAGCCATAACAAGTGAGAAGCTATACGGCTCAATTCTAACATAATTACCCTAATATAACTGGCTCTTTGGGGTATTTGAATATTCTCCAAGAATTCTGGTGCATTTACCGTTATTGCTTCCGTAAACATAGTAGCTAAATAATCCCATCGTGTTACATAAGGCAAGTATTGTATAATAGTTCTGTTTTCTGCGATTTTTTCCATTCCTCTGTGTAAATAGCCTAATATGGGTTCACAATCAATAACATCTTCCCCATCGAGAGTAATGATCAGTCGAAGAACACCATGCATTGAT